TTTGTCGAACAAAGGAATCGGACATAATGATTAGACAAGAATCATGAAACTTCGAGTGTTGATATCTTTCAGGCGGGGCCTTAATAAGATTAGGAAAAGAGGGCTCTTTTTATTTAAATAATGTCATTTAAAGTCATTTAAATAATGAAAAAAAATTCTATCTTTTTCTTTGCTGTAGAAGTTTTGAAAGATATGACTCAACAAAACAAAAATAGTGAAGTCCTAACATAAAATGACATAAAATGGGATTGTGCAAGAATTCATAGTTTCTTTTTGTTTTTCAACTTCCACACTCTTTCAAGTTTAAGCAAAGAAAAGATTTTCTCAAAAGATAATTTTAATTCATTTTAATCTTATTATTTTTTAATATTCAACTAAAATAAAAAGTAAAGGGAAATAAAAAGAAGAGAAAGAATAATAAGAAATGACACTATGATTCTATATCATTCTATATTATAGTAACGGATTCTTATTGTTCTTGCTTCAACAACAATCATTTTTTTTTTAATCAGATAAATCATTTTATTTATTATTTTATCTATTCTATGATTCATTAATTTATTGATTGGAACAAAAAACGGCCTGACTAGGTTAATACCTAGCCAGGCTGTGGGAAAAAAGGGCCTTTCGAATGAAATTAAAGAGGTATTTTATATTGGAGATACCTCTTTCGAACTCTTCTTACACTTATGGAATATTAATTATAATAGAATTGGAATTGCTGATAAAAGTTGTATATATTTCTATATTTATAGAAAGTATAAAGAAAGTATAAAGAGAGACTTTTGGAACTCTTACTTTGTGTGTAAAGTAACATAGTTATTATCTTTTTTCTCTTGGGAGAGATGGCTGAGTGGATTAAAGCGGCGGATTGCTAATCCGTTGTACGAGTTATTTGTACCGAGGGTTCGAATCCCTCTCTTTCCGTTTCTGTTGATAACTTGATATTTTGTTTCGCTTTTGAACCTTTTTGATTTTTCATAGTTAAACGTGTAGAATAGATAAAAGATAAAATTCTAAGAGAATTTGAAAATCAAGCAAGGAAAAGTAAAAACTCTTAGTTTTTATTCTTCACGCCCAGGATTACGCCCTGGATCATTAGATAGGAATCCAAAGATAAAGAGAGAAACAAAGAATATTACTACTGTGTAAACAAAGAGTTTGAGAGTAAGCATTACACAATCTCCAAGACCTTTTTTGGATAAAACAAAAAGAGAATAGATTTTCTATTTTTATCCCTATATTTTATTTATTTTATTATTTTGATAAAGTGCTTTCTAGAAATAAAAAATGAATTTTCAAGAATGCATTTGTAATTTGTAAGAAGAATCTTTCTTTCATTACCAAAAATTTTTTTCATACCTACAATTAGATATTGCGGGGTCCTAATTAATAAGGTTTTTCACTGAAAAAGTGAGGAAATAGGTGATCAAGATCTATCGCGTCTATCTAAGAATTTCTCTAAGAATTTCAATGTTTGAATCGGGGCTTCGTACTAGTTCATACTATAAAACTTATCTGATTTTATGTTCGAATTTTTTTCTCGTCATCAATTTTCTAGGGCAGTATTAAGGATCTTATCGAAAACTTACAGCGGCTTGCCAAACAAAGGCTAAGAGAAAAAAAAGTACAGGTATGACAGGCATAACATCTACGATTGGATTCAAAAAAGCGTAGGCCTCGGGCAATTTGGAGAGGAAAAAATTACTCGAATAAAGGACAGAATTAAGACAGATACAGGTCAAACTAAAGATATTAAACATAACAAACATTTTGTTCTTGGCGATAATTGCGTTTTGTTTTGATTGAGTTCTTGATATAAGAGAAAACTAAAGAAAGTTTGGTAGACCAAAAATCCTTCTTTTTCTTTTAACTTGCCCAATCAAAAATCCTTCAATTCTCCTTTGAGAATTGAAGAAATCATATTTTCATAAAATATCTTAATATCTTAATTAAATTATATGTAATGATCAATAAATTCAGTATAATTCCATATATACGCATGTAAAAATTTTAACAATAATTTAATGTATCCTGGAGATATTTAGGCTGGAATTGACGAACAACCAAACCAATACTAATAATAATGTTTATTAGTGTCGATTAGAAATCTCAATGGGGCGTGGCCAAGTGGTAAGGCAACGGGTTTTGGTCCCGCTATTCGGAGGTTCGAATCCTTCCGTCCCAGAGCATATCCATTTTTTTTATCAGAATAAATATTTTTTTGTGAACAGTAACTGTTAGAATTAGAATGTAATTGATTATTTTTTCTGATCTTTAATGATTCTTTTCTGAATCATATCTTTTTCACAAACTGAATTGAGTTCAAATGACATGAGGATGTGCCTGAATAGCTTTGTGATTCAAGTAAGGCGGGAACATAGATTCCAAGAGTTAAAAAAAAAATAAGACTGGCCTTTCGTCGTATATTCACTCTCGTGAAGTTAGTTACCTAGAAATTAGCAAAACCTTGCGCCCGATATCTATTTGAATATAATTTTCAATTATATATTTTGAATCGAAATATGAAAGAAAGAAAAGCTCTATATTTAGAATATTTTAATATTTATTTTTATTCCCAATCTCTTAGTTTTTTTATTTATTTACTTACTTAATTTTATTTACTTTTACTTATTTTCATTATTTTTTACTTATTTTAATTAATATTATATTTATTATATTTAATTATATTAATTAATTTAATATTAAATTAATAATTAATTTAAATTATTTAAAACTAAAATAAATTTTAAATTTCAAATATAATTTGAATTTGAAATAGGGATCATTAATTCTCTGTTTATCTTTGAATTCTATAAATGCAAGAGATTCTTGATACGAATTGAATTCAAATTAAGTCTCTTAAGATTGGGTTAGGGTAAAAGAAGAACAATTTAATCTAGACCTCTTTGTCTTTGTACATAGATAAAATAATCTAGTATCCCATAAAAGAAAAGAGTATTTTTTTTTGCTCTAATGAATAAAAAGAAATTGTAAATCTATGTGACGATTGATACAGGGGTGATTCATATATTTTATTTACTTTTTTTTGTAACGATTACAGAAAAATTAGCGAATTCCAAGCCAAGTAAGAAAAAAATACGTAGAAAATGAGTAAATGTTTATATGTATATATTGTTTATGTATTATTATATGTATTATTATCTATCGTTTTATTTCAATGACAGCGGCGGTTCGATTTTTGTGAAAAAATTTGTGATCCCTTAAAATATTTAAATTTGAAATATTTAATTTATAAAATATTTCAAATATTTAATATAGAAATTCATAATTATTTCTAGTTACAATTGTTTAGTCTATCTGATAGATACGTAAATCATATATTCTTTTTCGTTTGATTCTGATTTTATCGATCAGATGAAAGACTAACGACCTACATCTTCCTTTACATCAGTCGTTTTATCCGCCCCACGAAAAGAAAAAGAAATTTGACTTGTTTTTTGATCTATCTATTTACTTTAAATCATTGATGATTCAATTCAAAGAGAAAGGCGGATTTATCGCTCTCTTATGATGCTCAAATGCGGTTTTTACGTTAAACTTTATTCAAATGTTGAAGTTGAAGTAGGAAAATTTTTTCAATTCAATATTTTTAATGATTCTTTAGAAGTCCTTGGTATTCGAAGAAGTGTAAGATTGTTGCATCTATCCTATTGAATCTGAATCGTTTCAAGATAAAGATTCAAAAAGAACTCATTTATTTTATAGTATTTACAAATAAAAAAAATGTTGCATTCATACAAAAAATATGGGGTTAAGCTGAATTCGTGCCGAGTTTTCGTTAGAAAGAGATTTACTTGCCTATAAAAAAATAGAAAGAAAAAGTATAGATTACTATATACGGACTGAAACAATGACTATTCATGATTCCATAATTGAATCAATTCCATACCGGTTCCGAATTAGAGAAATGTTATGGTAAAACTTCGTTTGAAACGATGTGGTAGAAAGCAACGTGCGACTTGAAGGACATGATCCGATGTGGATTTTACACCCACCATTTGAATATAGAGGAATGAAGGCGCTCTTGACTCGACATATTTTATTCTGTTCCACTGAACCCCTATTTTTTGTTGGGTTTTAAAATAGTACATGATGGAGCTCGAGTAGAAAGTATTGATTTTTTTATAAGGGCAAGGATCTAGGGTTAGTGCGAATTAATGCGTTGGAACAACTTCGTAAGTATATCTTTGATATATAAATCGAAAGGATTTAATTCAAGCAAGTTTAAAATCCAAAAGGAAAATTTGTTGATTTGTTGGAATTGATAAAACTCTTTCGATTAAAAGTGTGTCACGCGAGAATCAATTGCTCCTATGATTCTTTGATAGAATTTGATAGAAATAAATTACAAAAACAAAAGGGGTATGTTGCTACCATTTTGAAAAGGATTAAGGATAACCGAAGCAATGTCTAAACCCAATGATTCAAAGCAAGGATAAAGGATCTGTAACAAGAAAACACCCTTTTCAATTGTTTCAAGAGCTGAATCAGGATAAATAATCCAAATAGATTCTAAACGAGACAAACAAAAATGGGGTTAGAGACCACTCAATAAATGAAGTGCCAAGTGCTCTAAGAATTTTCTTTTGAGCTATTTGAAAGTTTTCCAACTTGAGTTATGAGTATTAATAATTTTTTTTCTTTTTGGTAAGTAAAAAGAAAAAAGAAAGATTTAAATCACAAATCGCAGTCGAATGATGATTTGATTGAGGGGTTTATTCACTATTCGAATTCTTAGAATTCTATTCTAGATAGAGACATAATTTTCATTTTTACTCGAGCCGTACGAGGGGAAAACCTCTTATACGTTTCTAGGGGGGTGTTGCTCAGTTATATCTACCCCAATGGGCTGTCTATCGAATCGTTGCAATTGATGTTCGATCCCGAAGAGAGGGAAGAGATCTCCGAAAAGTGGGCTTCTATGATCCGATAAAGAATAAAACTTATTTAAATGTTCCTGCTATTCTCTATTTCCTTGACAAGGGCGCTCAACCTACAGGAACTGTTTATGATATTTCAAAAAAGGTAGAAGTTTTTAAGGAACTTCGCCTTAATGAAACGAAATTCAATTCATAATTAAAGAAATAGAAAAAAGGGGGGTCGTATCGATAGTTATCTAAAGCTATAGATAGTTATCTAAAGCTATATTATATACTATGGGTTGATCCCCCCCTTTTTTTTTTATTTTCTATTCATACCTTTTATTCATATCTACTTTTATTTAGTTTTTATTTATTTTTCTTTTTTTCTTTTCTCAATGTTAAGTCAAATTAATATTGACAACAGCGTATCAAACAAATAAAATAGATATCGCTTATGTATAAATGAATCTATTTATATCTGTTCCATGGATTTGGTTTTTACTTTACTTCATTCAAATTATGGGTTCATTGGATTTGTTGAAATACAAAAGGTCTTTTTTGATTAAAAAAGTCTAATATTAAATATTACTATATAGATAAAAAAATATAGATAGATAACATAAGAGGCGGTACATAAATATAAATTTTGACATTTCATTTAGTTATATTTACTAGATTTACTAGTTTTTTTCTTTATAATATCTAAATATTATCTAAATCTAAGAATATACGAATTTCTTGTATTTTCATTTGATCCTTTTTTTTTACGTTCAGAGTCAATTATAAAATATAATTTTATTTTAATATTTATGGATTTCTGGCTTTGCTAGTTTAATTGCTCTGTGCAATCCAATTTCTTTATGTATTTTGATTTTGATTCTATCTACATATCTTTTATATTCGATTCGGGTTGCTAACTCAATGGTAGAGTACTCGGCTTTTAAGTGCGGCTGTAATCTTTTACACATTTGGATGAAGCAAAGGATTCGTCCATACCATCGGTAGAGTTTGTAAGACCACGACTGATCCTAAACGGGGATGAATGGAAAAAACAGCATGTCGTATTAATGTAAACTTTCGAGACTATTTCATTTTTACTGGGCAGTGCAAAACCCTGTTTTAATTATTAAAATTTTTTTGGTCGAGTAATAAATGGATAGATCTCTATGCTTCTAATTCTTTTATAAGGAAAGAAAAGGCAACGAGCTTATGTTCTTAATGTATTTGAATGATTCCCCGATCTAATTATATGTTAAAAGTATATTAGTTCCTGACGCGGGAAAGCCTTCATTATTTATTTTTTTTTTTAATGAATCCTAATTATTAGGTATTCCCCATTAGGGAGTGGAGATGAGTGTGTAAAAGAAGCAGTATATTGATAAAGAGAATTTTTCTAAAATCAACAGAGTGATTAGGTTGAAAAAATAAAGGGTTTCTAACTAATTTCGTATTCTATAATGAACATAAATCAATTAGAAGGAAAGGAGGGTGATAGAGAATCCGTTGATGAGTCTACGTGTATCCGAGGTATATATTTTAGTTATTTCTTACTTAATAATACCTTGTTTTGACTGTATCGCACTATGTATCATTTGATAACTCAAGAAATCCCTTACCCTTGCTTTGGTTGAAATTTAATTTCAAATGGAGGAATTCCAAGTATATTTAGAACTAGATATAGATATATCTCGGCAACATGACTTTATATATCCACTTATCTTTCAAGAGTATATCTATGTACTTGCTCATGATAATGGTTTAAATAGATCGATTTTTTTTGAAAACGTAGGTTATGACAATAAATCCAGTTTGCTAATTGTGAAACGTTTAATTACTCGAATGTATCAATGGAATCATTTGAATATTTCCGCTAATGATTCTAACAAAAAGAAATTTGTTGTGACCAACGAAAATTTGTATTCTCAAATGATATTAGAAGGATTTTCAGTCATTGTGGAAATTCCATTTTCGCTACAATTATTATCTTTCCTAGAAGGGAAAAAAATAGCAAAATTCCATAATTTACGATCAATTCATTCGATATTTCCTTTTTTAGAGGACAAATTCTCACATTTAAATTATGTGTCAGCTATACTAATACCCCACCCCGTTCATCTGGAAATCTTGATTCAAACTCTTCGCTACTGGGTTAAAGATACCTCCTCCTTGCATTTTTTACGATTCTTTCTTCATGAGTATCGTAATTGGACTAGTTCTATTACTCCAAAGAAATCCATTTTCTTTTTTTCAAAAAGGAATCCACGATTTTTCTTCTTCCTATATAATTCTCATGTATATGAATACGAATCCATTTTTTGGTTTCTCTGTAACCAATCTTCCCATTTACGATCAACATCTTATGGAGCCCTTCTTGCGCAAATTTTTTTCTATGAAAAAATAAAGCATCTTGTAGAAACTCTTGCTAATGATTTTCAAGCCAGCTTACGGTTGTGCAAAGATCCTTTCATGCATTATGTTAGACATCGAGAAAAAGCCATTCTGGCTTCAAAGGGGACGGCTCTTCTGATGAATAAGTGGAAATATTACTTTGTCAATCTTTGGCAATGTAATTTTGATGTGTGGTCTCAATCAGGAAGGATCCAGATAAACCAAT